TGGTTTTTTCAACCAACTAACTTCACTTTTCGGATATGTATAAAGTATTAACATTCTTTTTGAACGAGAGGAGGCACCGTATGAACAAAAAAAAAGAAGAGGAAACATAATCTAATTCTTTTCTTTACCTATATACTCTTTACCCATCTACTTACCCATCTACAAAAATATAGGGGCATATCTCTAGACACCCAGATGGATAAGTATATATCATGATCTAGACTATTAACGAATATGTATGCCGATACGTATCGATTCATTTGTATGAGTATCCATTATTAACCACATGCCAGGAACCAGATTTGAACTGGTGACACGAGGATTTTCAGTCCTCTGCTCTACCAGCTGAGCTATCCCGACCCGTACCGACGCATCATCCCCATCCTACTAGACTAGAGGGCTTGGGTCTATGTCAATTAAAGAGACTAAAACTAAAAAAGCATTACATTACAAAGTCTTACCCAGGCCCTGGAATTTCTTGGATCTTCAAAAAGAAGACTTTGTAAGTTTAATTAAGAATAATGATATGGGCTATGAATGATTCAAATGAGGATTCCTTGCTCATAGATGTTTATTTGTATGTATATCGTATATATCACAAGACTTGTGATAAGAGAGAAACATTTCTGCTCCGATCCATTTGTGAAAGAGTGGAGTGAATGAGAAACCTAACAAATTTGGAACCGCTGACGCAAAAGAGGATAAGATAAATAGTTAGGGATTAAAACGGGCCTTTTTATTGGGGATAGAGGGACTTGAACCCTCACGATTTTTAAAGTCGACGGATTTTCCTATTACTATAAATTTCATTGTTGTCGGTATTAATATTGACATGTAGAATGGGACTCTATCTTTATTCTCGTCCGATTAATCAGTTCTTCAAAAGATCTATCAGACTATGGAGTGAATGATTTGATCACTGAATATTCGATTCTTCCTTCAACTTGGAATCGATTCACAATAATTCTTCAATTTTTCATATAAAAAAATACAGATTCGGGTCATCATTAATCGTTTGATATTTCAGTACGTATACGTACGTATATAGGTTCATCCTTTCTGGAGTTTCAATAGAAGGATTCCTCTACCAACGCAACGCAGTCAACTCCATTCGTTAGAACAGCTTCCATTGAGTCTCTGCACCTATCCTTTTTTTATTCTCGCTTTCTGAACCCCTTTTTGTTTTCTGAAAACAGGATTTGGCTCAGGATTGCCCATTTTTCATTCCAGGGTTTCTCTGAATTTGAAAGTTATCACTTAGTAGGTTTCCATACCAAGGCTCAATCCAATCAAGTCCGTAGCGTCTACCAATTTCGCCATATCCCCTTTTTGTTTTGAGACTAGGATCTCGTTGGGATGCCATCCCCTTCTTTCTTTCATTTATGCGGGAACCGTTGAATTCATTAGATACGGGTTCCTATATCGAAAAAGTGTCTCTGTCTCCTCCTATTTGATTTCTTGTCTATCTTCTTTCATCTCTATCGGAGAACCCATATTTGGTCCAATCAGAAATGATTCTATCATTGATGTATCCGCAATTCAATATGGATGGATATATACCACATATATATGCCTCTCTTCCTCTCATTTTTCCCGCGCGATTTGGAATACTCGAACGGTCGATTCTTTTTTTTTTCGTCTTATCCCTTACCTTTCCGAATGAAACCAGAGGAATGCCTCATTCTGATCTGAATTGCATCCTTATCCTTAATCGTTATCCTTATCTTTTCCTTAGGGCCGACCCGCTATAACTATAATTAGAACTATAACTATAATTAGAATATAATTATTCTGCTATAACTATAATATGAGTGCTATAACTAATCATTATAATATATAACTAAATTATTATTATTATAATAATTTAGTTATATATTATATTATAATTTAAATTGAAATTGAATTTATAATTTCAAAAATATCATTTCAAAAATAATTTCAAATGTCATATCATATTTTTCTTTTCATTGTTGAATTCAAAAATGAAAAATCAAATCTTAATTTCCACTAATAACTAATACTAATTAAGATATTGTATTGATTATTGATAATCATATATATAAATTTAAAATTAAATAGAAAAAAAAAAAGAGAATCATATTCATAATTCATATAAAATAAAAATAAAATTCTATTTATTTCAATTGAAAATTATATATCCTATATCGTTATATTAATTGTTATATATGTTAATAACATATTATATTCATTATTAATATTCATTATATTCTATTCTTTCTATATTCATATTCATTATGAATAGCTAAGCTAAGATCCCAGGAATTTACTGAATTCCTATACACAACACAAATTCTGTTATGTGAGCCCGCTTAGCTCAGAGGTTAGAGCATCGCATTTGTAATGCGATGGTCATCGGTTCGATTCCGATAGCCGGCTTTTCTCTCTTTGTTCGATTTTTTACTTTTACATGATTGATAATGTCTTCTTGAAATCAAGGAATATTGAAAAGACTTCTTCCCCTTTCTCCAAAGGTCACTGA